CGACGGAAAAGAGATTGCACGTGTCGAATGGATCAGAGAAGGCAGGGTTCCCCTACAAACAATTCGCGCTAAAATTGATCACTGTTCCCATACAGTTAGAACTATCTATGGAATCTTAGGTATCAAAATTTGGATATTTGTAAACCAAGAATAAGAAAATAAGAATAATTGAACTTTTTTTATCTCGCCATTCTGCTCATCAATAGAAAAAATTTAGAAAATATTTTCTTATTTTTTTCTTAATCAAAGAAAAACGAACAATTCTAATTCTATAAGGTTGAATAAAAATTTGATTTACCCTTTATTTAAATTAAATTTAAATTTTAGTATAATTGCTATGCTCAGTGTGTGACTCGTTAGTTTTTTCTTTAGAATTGAGAATTGAAACTGAAAAGAAAAATAGGCTGACCACACTATAAACTTAATAACTATCAAAACTAAAGAAACTCAAAACTCATAACCAACTTATTGCTTCGTATTGTCGAGATCCCAAGAAACAGTCACTATATGACTGAATCAACCATATAGTTGTAGCAACTGAAATCCTTTTCATAAAAAAGAAATCTGATTATGAATTGTGAAAAAAAAAGGGATGTGGAAAAGGGAAGGGTGATAGAAAGAGAGAATAAAGATCTAAATGATATGAAATGATATATGATTCCCATATGTATGGTTTATGAAGATAAAAAAGGCAGTGTTATAAAGCATCAACATTTGTTATAAAGCATCAACATTAATATACAATATACAATAAAATATACAATATACAATAAAACAATATACAATAAAAAATAAAAATATAATAAAATAATAACATTAAAGAATCTAATCAATATGGATAATATAGTCTATTATATATGTAAGTATGTAATTAAGATAGAAAAAGAAAGAATCTAAATAATAGAAAATAGAGAAAAATTTAATTGAGCTTCGGGTTAAGAAAAACTGAGGAGATTGACTCGTAAACAAATAACAGATTCTGTTGAGAGCTCCATTGCAGAGTTCAGGCCTAAGTATTAATAGAGAAGTTATGGGAACGATGGAACCTGTGATTACATAGGATTTTCTTGAAAACGAATCAATCCTAAGGATTCATTGGGTAGGATGGCGGAATGAACCAAGAAAAAAATGGATTTCTTCTGAATGGTCATGAATTGACCCTACAAATGAAGGAGAAAAGAGTTAATATCTGCCCGCGAAACCTTTCTTTATTTTTCTTTCATTTAAGAATTTCATTTATTGGATGACTATTGGCGTGATTCAATAGAGGTAAAGAAAAATACTTTAGAGATTTTGCTAATAGAAAAATATAAAAAAACACGCCTAGTTATCTAGTTATATAAGTTATATATACAGCCTACCTATGTAACAAATTAAATATAAAAAAATTAGTATTTAGTATATTCTTTCTTTTGTCTTTTGATAGAATAAAATACATATTTCTATAGAATATTTTTTTTATTGAATCATTTAATTCGCGAGGAGCTGGATGAGAAGAAATTCTCATGTCCGGCTCTGCAGTAGAGATGGAATTCAGAAACAACCATCAACTATAACCCTAAAAGAACCAGATTTCGTAAACAACATAGAGGTAGAATGAAGGGAATATCTTGCCGAGGCAATCATATTTGTTTTGGCAGATACGCTCTTCAGGCACTTGAACCTGCTTGGATCACAGCTAGACAAATAGAAGCAGGACGAAGAGCAATGACACGATATGCGCGTCGTGGTGGAAAGATATGGGTACGTATCTTTCCCGACAAACCTGTTACTGTAAGACCTACAGAAACACGTATGGGTTCCGGCAAAGGATCCCCCGAATATTGGGTATCCGTTGTTAAACCGGGCCGAATAATTTATGAAATGAGTGGAGTATCTGAAGCTGTAGCCAAAGCTGCTATGGAAATAGCAGCATGCAAAATGCCTATACGAACTCAATTTGTTATTTCAGGATAGGTAAACAAAAGTAAAAGAAGAAAAGGAGTATTAAGAATAAAAAAAAACCACGGATTTCTTTATCTCTAGACAGACAATATTTCTTTTTTCCATTATCTTGAAATAAGAGATTAAATTAAAAATGATATGATTCAACCTCAGACCCTTTTGAATGTAGCGGATAACAGTGGAGCTCAAAAATTAATGTGTATTCGAATCATAGGAACTGGTAATCACCGATATGCTCATCTTGGCGATGTTATTGTTGCTGTAATCAAAGAAGCAGTGCCCAACATGCCTCTAGAAAGATCAGAAATAATTAGAGCTGTGATTGTACGCACATGTAAAGAACTCAAACGTGACAACGGCATGATAATACGATATGATGACAATGCAGCGGTTATCATTGATCAAGAAGGAAATCCAAAAGGAACTCGAATTTTTGGTGCAATTGCTCGAGAATTGCGACAGTTGAATTTTACTAAAATCGTTTCATTAGCACCCGAAGTCTTATAGATGAAAATAGGATATATCCTATTTTCATCTATATATAGAATAGAATATTAGAATATCTGAAATAGATCCGATTAATAGATTGTGTGTTTCTCATGTATATATTTGAAATTTCTAATAATTTTTGAGAATCTATAATGATTAAAAAAAAAGAATTCAATAAAAAATAAAACACAAAAGAAGCATGTTGACTATATCAAAATTAGGGGGCACCAATAACTATAGTTCATCATGGGTAGGGACATTATTGCCAATATAATAACTTCTATAAGAAATGCTGACATAGATCAAAAGGGAAGAGTTAAAATAGTATCTACTAATATCACTAAAAACATTGTGAAAATACTTTTACGAGAAGGTTTTATTGAAAACGTTCGAAAACATCAAGAAAGTCAAAAAAATTTCTTGGTTTCAACCTTACGACATAGAAAGACTAGGAAAGGTAATAAAATAAATTTAAAGCGTATCAGCCGACCTGGTCTACGAATATATTCCAACTATCAACAAATTCCTAAGATTTTAGGTGGAATGGGAATTGTAATCCTTTCTACTTCTCGAGGTATAATAACAGATCGAGAAGCTCGATTAGAAAAAATTGGAGGAGAAATTTTGTGTTATATATGGTAATTCTCCTAGGATACCCTAAATTTATCTCGAACTTACTATTTGTAAAATCAAGAGGGGAAGTGAATTATAGAACTCTTCCTCTATTAGTTAATACTTAAAGGGGGTTCCCTGGAATGAAAGAACAGAAATTGATTCATGAGGGTTTAATTACTGAATCACTACCCAACGGTATGTTCCGAGTTCGATTAGATAATGAAGATCTAATTCTAGGTTATATTTCAGGGAGAATCCGGCGCAGTTTTATACGTATACTACCCGGAGATAGAGTCAAAATTGAAATGAGTCGTTATGATTCAACCAGGGGACGTATAATTTATAGACTTCGCAAAAAAGATTCGAACGATTAGATCATTCTTTTAAACATTCTTTTCGTAGAGATATAATTCAAAGTTCAAAAATGCAATAAACTGATTTTTGTTTAAAAAAAATCGATTTAGAATGAAAGTAAGGAATGATAAATATGAAGATAAGGGCTTCTGTTCGTAAAATTTGTGAAAAATGTCGCTTGATTCGTAGGCAGGGGCGAATTATAGTTATTTGTTCCAATCCGAGACATAAACAGAGACAGGGGTAAAGAACTTTTTCATTTTTCTTTTGAAAAGAAAACCCATGTACATGTAAAAAGAAATAAGAAAGGATTCGTTTTCATATGAAATGGATATCCCCGTCTCTTTCTGTAGATTTCTGATTCATTTTTCTTTTTATTTTATTCTTATAAATTATAAATATAATCTAATAAAATATGACAAAACCTATAGCAAAAATTAGTTTACGTAAGAATGCACGTATTGGTTCAAATAAGAATGAACGTAGAATACCAAAAGGAGTTATTCATGTTCAAGCGAGTTTCAATAATACTATTGTAACTGTTACAGACGTACGAGGTCGGGTGGTTTCTTGGGCTTCCGCAGGTACTTCTGGATTCAGAGGCACAAGAAAAGGAACACCCTATGCTGCTCAAGCCGCAGCATTTAATGCTATTCGTACATTAGTTGATCAGGGTATGCAACGAGCAGAAGTTATGATAAAAGGTCCAGGTCTCGGAAGAGATGCGGCATTACGAGCTATTCGTAGAAATGGGATACTATTAAGTTTCGTACGTGATGTAACACCCATGCCGCATAATGGATGTCGCCCCCCTAAAAAAAGACGTGTGTAGAAATAAGAATTCAAGAGATTCCAAGAGAAATAAATGATTCAATGATTCTGATCCAATAATTCTAAATAAAAAAAATAATAGTATGGTTCGAGAAGACGTAGTAGGATCCACTCGAACACTACAGTGGAAATGTGTTGAATCAAGAGTAGACAGCAAGCGTCTTTATTATGGTCGTTTCGTTCTGTCCCCGCTTATGAAAGGTCAAGCCGATACCATAGGTATTGCCATACGAAGGGCTTTACTTGGAGAAATAGAAGGAACATGTATCACACGTGCAACATCTGAAAATGTGCTGCATGAATATTCTACGATAGCAGGTATTGAAGAATCAGTACATGAGATTTTACTCAATTTGAAAGATATTGTATTGAGAAGTAATCTTTATGGAGTTAGGAACGCATCCATTTGCGTCAGGGGTCCCAAATACATAACAGCTCAAGATATCATCTCACCACCTTCTGTAGAAATAGTTGACACGACACAGCATATAGCTAACCTGACAGAACCAATTAATTTGTGTATTGAATTACAAATTAAGAGAGATCGCGGATATCGTATGAAATCCACAAATGACTCTCACGATGGAAGTTATCCTATAGATATTGTATCTATGCCTGTTCGAAATGCGAATCATAGTATTCATTCTTATGGGAATGGGAATGAAAAACAAGAGATACTCTTTATAGAAATATGGACGAATGGAAGTTTAACTCCTAAAGAAGCACTTTATGAAGCTTCTCGTAATTTGATTGATTTATTGATTCCTTTTCTACATGCAGAGGAAGAGGACATGAATTTCAAGGAAAATGAAAACAGGTGGAATCTACCCCCCTTTTCCTTTCAAGACAAATTTACTAATTTCAAGAAAAACAAAAAAGGAATTCCATTGACATGTATTTTTATTGACCAATCAGAATTGTCTTCCAGGACCTATAATTGTCTCAAAAGATCCAATATACATACATTATTGGACCTTTTGAGTCACAGTCAAGAAGATCTTATGAAAATGGAATATTTTCGCACAGAAGATGTAAAACAGATATTGAGCACTGTACAGAAGCATTTTGCAATAAATTTACTTAATAAAAAGTTATAATTTTAAATCCATTGGATTCTTTTCATTTTTTCTTTCTAAAAAAGAAAAAATGAAAAGAATAAGTTTTGAATCTCCGACACAGTCCATATATTTGCAGAATAGATCATAAAAAGATTGATGTATCTAAGGAAGATCCAGAAGGGAATCTTCCTTAGATATCTATGTTGTGGTATTTAACGGTTTAATCAATTTGAAAAAGACCTAAAGTTAAGGATTTCTCAATAGGTAAAGTTGCTCCAATCCCTAACCAAAGAGCTACTGCGGTACCGATCAAAAAGACTGTTGTGGCTACTGGACGACGAAATGGATTTTGGAATTTATTGACATTCTCCAAAAAAGGTACTGTCAATAATCCTAGTGGTACTGAAACCATTAAAAGAACACCCAATAACTTATTGGGTACTGTGCGAAGTATTTGAAATACGGGAAAGAAGTACCATTCGGGTAATATTTCCAACGGAGTTGCAAACGGATCCGCCGGTTCACCGATCATTGACGGCTCTAGAACTGCTAAGCCCACATTACATGCAATAGTGCCTAAAATTACTACTGGAAAAATATATAAAAGATCATTGGGCCATGCAGGTTCTCCATAATAATTATGTCCCATCCCTTTAGCTAATTTAGCTCTTAATACAGGATCATTCAAATCAGGTTTCTTTGTTATTTGGATAGGTGAATTCTTGTGGATCCATCCCCCAAAGGAACCGGACATGATAATTTTTTATCATCCGGCTCGAGCAAGAATCAAAAGAATCACAGAAATAGATTCATAGAACATAAATAGGTCCATAGAACCATAGAAGATCTATATTTCATACATATCTACATAATCTACATAGATAATGTAGAATGATTCTATGTAAGAAAAGATTTCTAAAATGACATTTCCTCAAGTTTCAACGATTCATTATTCATTGCAAAGAATTCAGTTCTGACAACAAGGAAATGCTCAATATCCAAGTCGGCTTACAAATTAGATCATGATCAAGTGCTTTTTGGATTGTCTCATGTCTTTTGGTTAGTATTTATCCCCACAATATCTTGATTGTATTCCATACAAAAATACAAAATTTTTACTTGTTACTAATAAAATCTTAACCCCTGTTCTTCCTTAGATCCCTTTTTTCACTCCGATAGTATCATAGATCAGGGTTGATGCAGAGGAAATGAATGCATCTACATACTATAAAAACTTACTAAGATTACTATCCAATTAGACTATCAAATTAATTTTAAGAAAAATTACTAAAAAAAAGAAAAATCAAACAAAGTGAATAAATAGAACATTAGATTATTCCACATCACTTATTATAGGGATCTTACGGAGCCTTTTCATGCATGACAAGATTCGGGTATGATCATAGAAAATATTCTCCTCAAGCGAACCGGCCTATCCTATTATCCTATGCTATATAAAGGGATTGACGTGATGTGATGGTTGGATGCGGAGACACATTGGGTTGTGAATTCCAACATGGCGGATAAAATCATATATCTGCACGGGCCAATCAATAGTTCAAGTCACACACTCCCATAATCCATCCTCTGTTTAGGAAAATATACTTCAACTATTCTATTCGTATCAAATAAAAAATACTTCAGAGTTGAATAGAAGTATCCAAATAACATGCCTTATTTTTAAACAATCCATATTTGTAGCAATGAAAGACTCTTGTCCCTCCCCGATATGATAAATTACAAATATCTACGATCTGCCTTTTCTATAAAGGACCCGAAATACCTTGCTTACGTATCATTGGAAAGTGCATTAACATAAATACGGCAGTAAGAAGAGGTAATACAAAAGTATGTAAACTATAAAAACGAGTCAAAGTGGACTGGCCCACACTAGCACTTCCACGTAATAATTCTACCAAAGGTGATCCTATTATAGGAATAGCTTCAGGCACACCTGTTACAATTTTTACTGCCCAATAGCCAATTTGGTCCCAAGGCAAGGAATAACCAGTTACGCCAAAAGATGCGGTCAATACAGCCAGAACCACCCCGGTAACCCAAGTTAATTCGCGAGGTTTTTTAAAACCACCCGTAAGATACACACGAAATACGTGCAAGATCATCATTAAAACCATCATACTTGCTGACCATCGATGAACTGATCGAATTAACCAACCAAAGTTGGCCTCAGTCATTATGTATTGAACAGAAGAAAAAGCCTCTGTAACAGTTGGACGATAGTAAAAGGTCATAGCAAAACCCGTAGCTACTTGTACTAAAAAACAGGTAAGCGTAATCCCCCCTAGACAATAAAATATGTTGACATGAGGAGGAACATATTTACTAGTTATATCATCTGCAATCGCTTGAATCTCGAGACGTTCCTCGAACCAATCATATACTTTATTGAGATAGGTAATCCAAGAAAGACTCCCCCTCTGAGAGCCGTATATGAGAATTTCATCTCGTACGGCTCAAGCCAAAACCCACAAATACTAGTTTCAACGGATATGGAATATTTTATATAGAGTTTAAAACTTCTTGTGGTTTAGCCGCTTGACTCGATTTGACCCAAAGATACGAAGTAAGAAAAATCCGGAATCTCTTCTTTGTGATGCTAGTACCAAGAAATAAAATCTCAAGTTGGCTCCTCCATCTTTTTTTATGTTAATCGTGACAGGCCTCTTGAATCTTCTCTTCCCTATCTTTTTTTTGATAGGAATTTTCTTGTTGAGACCCTATGAATCAATTGAAACCTCAGATTCATACTAGAACCACGATGATTTAAGAAAACCAAAGCTAAACTCAAAGGGTTTCTGAGTAAAAACCTTTTGATCATCATTTCTTCAATGAATGTAATAACTCAAAAAAATCTATAGAAAGAGGTTTCTTTCGGAGAAAAAATTGTTTGATTTAGAAAAAGAAAATACCTTTTTTACATTTTTTTTAATCCGGTTGCGAGGTCTGAATAATAGGTATGAATCATAGTTCAAATATTTCTTTTCTTGATCCATTCTATATAGTCCGTGCTCCAGAGACTACAATAAATATCTGACGGTAGAATCATCTTGATAGAGATGACAAATCCATTCTTTGTATTATCAATAGGATCAATTATAACAAGTCACACGCTCATATTCCGGAAATGAAATATCGAAACAAATAAATTTCACGATCGAACTACCAGAATGGTCTATAAATCCAAATCTTAAGTAATCTTAAGTTAAATTCTTAAGTATTTTATTAAGTATTTTAATATTTTAAGCATTAAGTAAGTATAAGTAAAATAATCTTTTTTGATTGAAAAACTAGGATTTCCTAATTTTTATGAACTAATTAATTGAAATTCCATCCAGTAAAACAGATGAATTATAAATTTCTAAAATAATAGATAAAAATATTGCAAATAGAGCCATTGCAACTCCCATAAGTGGTGTAGTCCCCCACCCTGGAGCTACTTTTCCATATTCCGAATTCAATGGTTTCAATAAACTCCCTACGCCAGTTCGTCTTGGCCCAGATCTAGAACTACTCTCAATGGTTTTTGTAGCCATAAATCCTCTTTCATCATGCATCATGGGTTGAAATCTGTTGACTTTGTATACTATTCCGTTGTAGTTGTAAATAAACGACATTATCGTGATCTTGAAATTATCGAAAAAATGGAAACAGCAACCCTAGTCGCCATCTCCATATCCGGTTTACTTGTAAGCTTTACTGGGTATGCCTTATATACCGCTTTTGGGCAACCCTCTCAAAAATTAAGAGATCCCTTCGAAGAACATGGGGACTAGTTGAAGTAATGAGCCCCGATATTCATATTGGGGCTCATTACTTCAATGGAAATAATTAAAAATTAAAAATCATTTTGTTTTTTTAGTTGGAACTTTAGGTGGTTCTCGAAAAAAGATAGCGAAAAAAATTATCCCTAAAGTCGAAACTAAAAGAAATGTATAAACCAATGCTTCCATAGATTCGATCGTGGTTTACAATTATAGCTTCCACACCTATTCATTTTGGATCATTTACTAAATAAATTATAAAATTAGATTTACTAATTTACTATTAGAAATTTACTATTAGATTAATATAGTATATATATAGATAGTAATATTGAATATGAAATAGATAATAGATGAAATTAATATAGAAAATAATAGAAAATTCTAAAATAGAAATCTAATCTAAATCTAAATTTCTATACTTTAAATACTATTTAAATACTAGAATAAAATAAAAAAATAGAGGCAAAAGATGGTAAAGGAATTTTGTATTAGACTACCTGTCTCCTTGTAGTTGGATCTCCAAGTTTTTGAAAAGCTCCAAATTCCACTTGAGCATCCAAATCTGGATCAATACCGGCAAAAACATCTCTGAACAAGGTTCTGGCGCCGTGCCAAATATGTCCGAAAAAGAAGAGCAAAGCGAACGTAGCATGCCCAAAAGTGAACCAACCCCTTGGACTGCTACGAAAAACACCATCGGATTTCAAAGTAGCCCGGTCTAATTCAAAAATTTCACCCAATTGGGCACGTCTAGCATATTTTTTCACAGTAGCAGGATCACTATAAATGACCCCATTGAGCTCGCCACCATAAAATTCAACAGTTACCCCTACTTGTTCAACACTATACTTGGATTCTGCCCTTCTAAAAGGAACATCAGCCCTCACAATTCCGTCTGCATCTACCAAAACTACTGGAAATGTTTCAAAAAAGGTAGGCATACGACGTACAAAGAGTTCGTGCCCTTCTTTATCTCTAAATATGGGGTGCCCTAACCACCCAACAGCTATTCCATCTCCGTTATCCATTGAGCCTGCTCTGAATAATCCTCCTTTCGCCGGATTATTACCAATGTAATCATAAAAAGCTAATTTTTCGGGAATTTTAGACCAAGCTTCCGATAAGCTCAGATTTTCGGCTAGTCCAGCCCCAACTCTTCGATAGATTTCTTGTTGGAAGTACCCCTGATCCCACTGATAACGAGTGGGGCCAAATAATTCGATTGGGGTAGTTGCTGAACCATACCACATAGTTCCAGCAACAACGAAAGCTGCAAAAAAAACAGCAGCAATACTACTGGAAAGGACAGTTTCAATATTACCCATGCGTAATCCTTTGTATAGACGTTGAGGCGGACGGACACTAAGATGGAATAGACCCGCTAATATGCCCAATGTACCTGCTGCAATATGATGAGAAGCTATTCCCCCCGGAACAAAAGGATCAAAACCTTCCGCACCCCATGCTGGATTTACAGATTGTACTTTGCCAGTTAGTCCATAAGGATCTGACACCCATATTCCAGGACCATATAAGCCTGTTACATGAAATGCACCAAAGCCAAAGCAAGCGATTCCTGAGAGGAATAAATGAATTCCAAAAATCTTGGGCAAATCCAAAGAAGGTTTTCCCGTACGTTCATCACAGAATATTTCTAGGTCCCAATACACCCAATGCCAGATAGCTGCCAAGAAGCACAAGCCAGAAAACAAAATATGTGCCCCTGCCACGCCTTCATAACTCCAAATGCCCGGATTCGTTATAGTTCCTCCCGAGATACTCCAACCCCCCCATGAATTGGTTATTCCTAAACGAGTCATGAAGGGTATAACGAACATGCCTTGTCTCCACATTGGATCAAGAACAGGGTCAGAGGGATCAAAAACCGCTAATTCGTATAGAGCCATCGAACCGGCCCAACCAGAAACCAGAGCTGTATGCATTATATGGACAGAAAGTAATCGACCGGGATCATTCAATACAACAGTGTGAACACGATACCAAGGCAAACCCATGTAAATACCCCTTTCTGAAAAAGAAATAGAAATTATGTAACTTTCTCGCATTGGAAAAGACTAGACCATGTATTTCACCTGTTTGGTAGATTTTGTATAGGAAAGAATTACTATTTCTTTGTATTCCCTTCTTTTATTTTTTTTTTATTTTTAATGAAGTAGAATAGAAAGAATTTGAAATAGAGAGAGGAGAGAACAATTCTCTTTCTATTTAGAAGAACAAAGAGAAACAGATCTTATTCTATACCCGATAAATACCAATACGCAATGGTAGGATTTTGAGGGAAAAAATGCATAGATACTCTTTTCGAATTTGAAATCATTCGAACAGTTGGCTGATTCGATTGATCCCGTTCATCAAAATTTTTATTTATTCATTCTGTCTTCCTCTATGAACCTTCTACTCCTATATATTCTATACTATACATTCTATATATAATAGAATTATATATCTATATATAATAGAATATAACGAATCTATAATATAAGATCCTAAATCTAAAGAATATTAAAAATATATAAAAATGGAAAATAAAGAGAAAAAATAATGAAGACAATAAAACCATTGTTACGTTTTCATATTAAAGTAAAGTATAGTACTTCATTTTTTTATTTATCTTAATGCCCATTGGTGTTCCAAAAGTGCCTTTTCGGAATCCTGGAGAGGAAGATGCAGTTTGGGTTGACGTATAGTGCGACTTGTCAGACATATTGGTCATATGGTATTTCCCCGTTATCTCCCCCGATCGAGTATTCTCTGTTTCGCCCAATCCAATAAATATATATTGGATATTTTATTGATTGAACCATCAATAATTTGGAGCGTGAAGCACAATAATTCCTATTGGGGATCAATATTATCAATTCAAATAATTGATGGTTTACTTGGACTGATAAAAGAAAGTATCCAGGCTCCGTTCATATAATACCAAATTGGAAATGGTAAGAGTAATAATGGGAGTGTAAAATGTAGTAATAGAAATCATAAATATTAAAGAAATAAATGAAATAAGAAATAAAAAATAATAATATAATAAAGAAAGATAAAATAGAAATTTCATGAAATTCTTCATAATTTTGAGATTCATTAGTAATTAAATAGAATATAATATAACTTACTATAATAGAAAGATAATAGAATCTTAGAAGAGAATATATTATTAGAATATATGATGATTATGATTACACAATTACCGCTTGTATAATATAGAATAGACTCTTTTTACTATAGGGATAATATCAAACTACATACCAATGAAGTAGTATGATTAATACATCAAATATTTTGGGGAAAGGTATGAAACAATTGAAAAAAAAGAAGTGGTACTGGAAACATTTGACCTATATGCGCAAATGGAATTCGGGCAATTCTTCCCCCGGAGTAGAACAAGAACCTAAAAGAATTGAAAGGGCCCATTCAGGAACAAGAAAATTACATCGTAATTTGAATTTCGATGAAACAATACATCAATGAGAAGTTAGTTCAATAAGTTCATAAAATTCTTTTTGATTTTCTACATTATAGAATATAGGTAAGGGGAAGGGGGCAAAACTCATTAAAAAAAAAGAAATAGGATTGGAATCGACACATTGATTTTTTTTCACAATTCTTTTGAACCGTATGCATCCAAAGGTGCACGTACGGTTCCTCAGGGATACAATTTTGTCCTAATCAACCGACTTCATCGAGAAAGATTACTTTTTTTAGGCCAAGAGGTTGATAGCGAGATCTCGAATCAAATTGTTGGTCTCATGGTATATCTCAGCATAGAAGATGATACTAGGGATCTTTATTTGTTTATAAATTCTCCAGGTGGATGGGTAATACCAGGAATAGCCATTTATGATACTATGCAATTTGTGTTACCAGATGTACATACAATATGTATGGGATTAGCCGCTTCAATGGGATCTTTCATTCTGGTCGGAGGAGAAATTACCAAACGTCTAGCATTCCCTCACGCTTGGCGCCAATGAGTTTTTTTTTATTTGAGAAAAAAAAAAGAATACTATGCCTTCGCTGTATCGAATATGAATCAAATATCAAATAAAGAATAAGTAATAATAGCATGGCACTTCGAGTTCGATATGAACAAACCATTATTGTTTTTTTTTCTAACATGAGATTTTGTATCGAAATAGTAGTATGAAAGAAGGGTTATTCCCAATTTGATTTTCTGTGTCAAGCAAGAGTCAATTTCAGCGTCACAAACCATTATTCTTCCACAACAGAAGTCTCTTTCTTATTTTTATGTTATGAGAGGAAAGAAGAAAAAAAAAAGGAAAAAATCATTTTTTCCTTCTTAGATCTTATCAAAAAGAAACTTTGGGATTGCTAAACCACAAACGAGATAAATATATAAAGCAACAGAACCATCATAGTATCTTTTTAACTACTACGAAAGGAAGGGTGGTAAATGGATCATTTAATGATTTGGATCATATAGGTTCTATTTCTTCTTTTTGATAAAATCAATTCTATCAAAAAAAGAAAATCCATTGCAGAGCCGTATGCAATGTACAAAAGATGCCTGTACGGTTGTTTAATTCTATTTTTTATTGTTATTGTTATTTTGATTCCCCTTACTTTAATCCATCCAATCGTGCGATATATAGATAGAAGAACCATTCATGATGTTCTATCAATATCATCAGGGTTATGATTCACCAACCTGCTAGTTCTTTTTACGAGGCACAAGCAAGGGATTTTATCCTGGAAGCAGAAGAACTATTGAAGCTTCGCGAAACTCTCACAAAAGTTTATGTACAAAGAACGGGCAACCCTTTATGGGTTATATCTGAAGATATGGAAAGGGATGTTTTTATGTCAGCAACAGAAGCTCAAGCTCATGGCATCGTTGATCTTGTCGCGATCGAAAATGAAAATACTGGGAATTCCATATAAATATATGAATTCCTTTTAAAAATTCAAAATTTAGGTGTGAATAGAAATCATTCATAATCATCAATCATCAGGTTAAGATCGATCTAAGCCAACCCGCTCTATTCTATCTAGAAGGAGATTCTATAGACACACCATGCCAACCATTAAACAACTTATTAGAAACGCAAGACAGCCAATAAGAAATGTCACGAAATCTCCCGCTCTTCGAGGATGTCCTCAGCGTCGAGGAACATGTACTAGGGTGTATGTGCGACTCGTTAAGTTCAGATCATGAGTTTGAAGAAATGCAAAAATTTTTTCCGGTATCAACGACCACTACCAATGAATTAGGATAGATAGGGTGGAACACGGCCTTTTGATTGACTAGTATCAAGATCTATTATCTACTTAATTATGTTATGAATTTATGGTTTCTATTGGTGCAAATCCAATCACTCCGTTTGAGATGAGAAGGAATTCTCCATTGGTAACAAATAGTTATCCATTAAGCGGAGGAAAAAGGTTATGCTCCTATTCCTTTTCTTGAAAAAAAAAAACGGACTAACAAGGTCAGCTATCTAGCCAACTTTCATAATTAAATACCGTCACTGTATGGATAGCTTTTTTGTGAAAAGGACTATTACTTTAGAATTAGAATTGAAAAAAGAATTCTAATAAAAGAATTCTAATTTAAAAATGGATGGGTAGAGCCAAAGAGTGTGAACTATACAAGTTTACAAGAAATTTTGATGAAATGAAAGAAGAGGCTCCGGTGTATAGAGAGGACCTCACCGTTTCAGAAGTTGCCATAGAAACGAGGAAACCCACTATTCTTTCTTCTTTAGTAGCAGTCGAATTTCTTATTTCCAGGCGAAATACCTTGAAGAAAGAAAAAATCGTGGTCGGGAAGGTCATAGTCGCAAAAGCCATTGGAATTTATATTTTATATATTGGAAGAATCCGTTTTGTTATTAATCGACCGGAAGAAAAGGATGACTGAAAGAAGAGAAATCAATTAGTTATTCAATAAAGTTTCATTTGATTCAATGACCAGAGTTAAACGAGGATATACAGCTCGGAGACGTCGAAAAAAGATTCGTTTATTTGCATCAACCTTTATAGGGGCTCATTCAAGACTGACTCGAACGACTACTCAACAAAGAATGAGAGCTTTGATTTCCTCTCATCGAGATAGGAGCAGGAAAAAGAGAGATTTTCGTCGTTTGTGGATCACTCGAATAAATGCGGTAACTCGTGAGGATAGGCTATTCTATAGTTATAGCCTCTTCATCCACAATCTGTACAAAAGACAATTGCTTCTGAATCGTAAAATACTTGCGCAAATAGCCCTATCAAATAAGAATTGTTTTGATATTATTTCAAATAAAATTATCAATTAAAAAGAAAAGAATACAAATCAAATAAAGGAATAAAAGAATCTTAATAGAATCTATTATACAGGAAACAAGAATTATTGAAAAAGGATTTCCCGGAGAATGGACTCCGGGAAGATAGAATAAAAATAAATTAAGATTTTAGTAGTAGGAAAAAACGAACATCTTTCAAGAAAAAAAGATTTCTTCCCCATTTTTTCCTTTTTTAGAATACAAGAATCAAATCTGGATTCTAGTTTTTTTTTTGAGCAAAACATTAATATGAGCTTGAGTTCCGATTGGAGTTTTGAAGAGTATATCTATTTATTTTTGGTTCTAGGACCAGTAGTTCTAGGAATCGACTCCACTCTCTCCAATTGTTTCTCATTATTACGAAAAGGTAACAAAGATAAAATACGAGCTTGTTTTATAGCAATAGTAATTAATCGTTGTTGTTTCAAAGTCAATCTATTCGTCCGTCTAGATAAGATTTTTCCTTGTTCACTAAGAAATCGACTAATTAAACTCATGTTTCTATAATCGATTTGATCCCCCGATCCGATTGGGGGTAAACGCCTACGAAAAGATCGCTTGGATTTACGAAAAGGTTGTTTGGATTTATCCATGGTTTGCTTATTCCTTGTTTGTTTATTCCTTCGATATAAAAGAATCTATAAAATAGAATCCTCTTTTTTTCTTATTCATTTAAGATTCGACCAAAATAGGATTTGGTTTGTATTATATATGTTAAGATGTAAAGTTCTTACTCTTCCCACTACTTGGAAAAATCAAACACGAATTCTTTTCTATCTATTTCTTTATTTCCCCATGAATCGTATACTTTTGACAATAGCGACAAAATTTTCTAAATTCTAGTCGATTGGGTGTATTGTGTCGATTCTTTTGAGTAATATATCTAGAAATGCCCAGCAATTCTTTATTGACACCCTTTCGAACACAACAGGTACATTCCAAAATCACTAGAATTCTAATATCTTTACCCTTGGCCATGAACCTCCTTTTCATTTTGGATCGACTTCGTTCGCTATGGAATTTCTAACTCTTTTCTTTTTTGAATTATTAGAATTCGAATGACTTCGAAGTACTAGAATATAAAATGAACTTACTATAATACTATAAATATAAAAAATATAAAGAAAAAGAGTCATATTCATTAATAGAAGAATATTAAGAATATCGTAATAATTAATTAATACAATTTTTTCTAACTATGAATCATTTCTATACTAATCTTAGTATTTTCTTCTTTCTATGTTAGAATTTCGTGGAACCGTCCCTAGACTGGATCCACATTTCCATTTCTTTTCTCCCAAAATTTCACTGTATTTTGACTGAGATTCAATACACTCTTTATTTTTTTTTTAGGATAGATTATAGGATATAAAAGAAAAATAATTTAGAGCCATGTTACGTAGAATTGTATCTAAAATCTTCTTCATTTTTTATCAATACAAGAATTTCATCAGGATGAAAAAAAGGGGAATGACAAGGCATCTGGAAATAAACGATTAATTTCTATCAATAGACCTGCTAAAGACCCAAACCATAAAGTGGTTAACACAGGTGCCGTTGAGAGATATGTTTTTATATCTTGCATTGAAAATCCTCCTTCTTCTTTTATTTTCTATTTTTTTCTTATTTATTTTCTTTGTATCTTTGTATTGTATATTGTAAGAATTGTATATTGTAATACATATATAGTCCTAGTTCGCTATTCTAATAAATAGATCATAGATAATCCGATATTTTAATTTTAGTTCAAGATCTTTTGTTGTTGCTTGAAATGAAATTAGAATTAGGAATTACTAACTAAAATGCATATGTACAATGACCCATCAGATTCAATTTTGCCGCCCCTAAAAAAAATGACAAGAACATTCTCTACCTATCTATATCTATAGAATAGGTAGAGCAAAAAAGAAGGATGTGGAAAAAAAGATATGGATTTTATACAATGACACACTGTATAACAATTTTTCAAAGGGATGTAGCGCAGCTTGGTAGCGCGTTTGTTTTGGGTACAAAATGTCACAGGTTCAAATCCTGTCATCCCTATCTATTCTTTTGAGAGATTCCTTGAGTAAGATCAGTCAATTTTGGACATAATCTTTCATTTTTACATACTATATGT